GTCCTTGTAGCTTATAAAAAGCATGACACTGAAGATGTCAAGATGGCTGCCCCACACACCCAAGGACAAAAGACTTAGTCCTAACCTTACTGTTAGTTTTTGCTAGGTATATACATGCAAGTATCCGCGTCCCAGTGTAAACGCCCTGGACACCTTAACTCAGGTAGATAGGAGCGGGTATCAGGCTCACCATCACCGTAGCCCAAAACGCCTCGCAATTGCCACACCCCCACGGGTACTCAGCAGTAGTTAACATTAAGCAATGAGTGTAAACTTGACTTAGCCATAGCAAATTAGGGTCGGTAAATCCTGTGCCAGCCACCGCGGTCAGACAGGAGACCCAAATTAACTTTATAACGGCGTAAAGCGTGGTCACATGTTATCCAAGTAACTAAGATTAAAGAGCAACTGAGCCGTCATAAGCCCAAGATGCCAGTAAGGCCTCCTCACAAAGAAGATCTTAGGACAACGATTAATTGAAATCCACGAAAGCCAGGGCCCAAACTGGGATTAGATACCCCACTATGCCTGGCCCTAAATCTTGATGCTTAACCCTACCAAAGCATCCGCCCGAGAACTACGAGCACTAACGCTTAAAACTCTAAGGACTTGGCGGTGTCCCAAACCCACCTAGAGGAGCCTGTTCTGTAATCGATGATCCACGATATACCTGACCATTCCTTGCCAAAACAGCCTACATACCGCCGTCGCCAGCCCACCTCCCCTGAAAGCCCAACAGTGAGCGCAATAGCCCCACCCCGCTAATAAGACAGGTCAAGGTATAGCCTATGGAATGGAAGCAATGGGCTACATTTTCTAAATTAGAACATAACGGCAAAGAGACCTGAAATGGTCTCTAGAAGGCGGATTTAGCAGTAAAGTGGGACAATCGAGCCCTCTTTAAGCCGGCTCTGGGGCACGTACATACCGCCCGTCACCCTCCTCACAGGCGCCCCCCCCCCCCCCCAATAAATTAATAAGCTATCCAGCCAAAGATGAGGTAAGTCGTAACAAGGTAAGTGTACCGGAAGGTGCACTTAGAACACCAAGACGTAGCTTAAATAAAAGCATTCAGCTTACACCTGAAAGATATTTGCTAACCACAAGTCGTCTTGATGCCAAACTCTAGCCCAATCGACATGACCTGGAATAACAAAGCTACTCCTCCACACTCAACTAAAGCATTTACTAGTCCCAGTATAGGCGATAGAAAAGACACCATTGGAGCTATAGAGACCACGTACCGTAAGGGAAAGATGAAATAGCAGTGAAAAAGACAAGCTATAAATAGCAAAGATCAACCCTTGTACCTTTTGCATCATGGTCTAGCAAGAAAAACCAAGCAAAATGAATTTAAGTTTGCCACCCCGAAACCCAAGCGAGCTACTTACGAGCAGCTATTATTGAGCGAACCCGTCTCTGTGGCAAAAGAGTGGGATGACTTGTTAGTAGAGGTGAAAAGCCAACCGAGCTGGGTGATAGCTGGTTGCCTGTGAAACGAATCTAAGTTCACTCTTAATTCTTCTCCAAGGAAAATTAACAAACCCTAATGAAGCGAATTAAGGGCAATTTAAAGGAGGGACAGCTCCTTTAAAAAAGAATACAATCTCCACAAGCGGATAAGCATTAAACCCCAAACCTTAATGTGGGCCCTCAAGCAGCCATCAACAAAGAGTGCGTTAAAGCTCAGTACCCTAAAAATATAAAAACCTTGCGACTCCCTCCCCACTAACGGGCTAACCTATACTTAAATAGGAGAATTAATGCTAGAATGAGTAACCAGGGTCCTCCCTCTACGACGCAAGCTTACATCTGTACATTATTAACAAACCACCAATATACGACCAATCAAACAAGCAGAGTATTAAGTATTTTGTTAACCCAACAGAGGAGCGTCCATTAAGAAAGATTAAAACCTGTAAAAGGAACTAGGCAAACCGTCAAGGCCCGACTGTTTACCAAAAACATAGCCTTCGGCACCAAAAACAAGTATTGAAGGTGATGCCTGCCCGGTGACTCACGTTCAACGGCCGCGGTATCCTAACCGTGCAAAGGTAGCGCAATCAATTGTCCCATAAATCGAGACTAGTATGAATGGCTAAACGAGGTCTTAACTGTCTCTTACAGGCAATCGGTGAAATTGATCTCCCTGTACAAAAGCAGGGATAAACCCATAAGACGAGAAGACCCTGTGGAACTTTAAAACCAGCAATCACCTTATAATACACACTCACCCATCGGGCACACTATCACATAAGCCACTGATTCGCGTTTTTCGGTTGGGGCGACCTTGGAGAAAAACAGATCCTCCAAAAATTAGACCACACCTCTAGACTAAGAGCAACCCCTCAACGTGCTAATAGCACCCAGACCCAATATAATTGATCAATGGACCAAGCTACCCCAGGGATAACAGCGCAATCTCCTCCGAGAGTCCGTATCGACGAGGAGGTTTACGACCTCGATGTTGGATCAGGACATCCTAGTGGTGCAGCCGCTACTAAGGGTTCGTTTGTTCAACGATTAACAGTCCTACGTGATCTGAGTTCAGACCGGAGTAATCCAGGTCGGTTTCTATCTATGATGAACTCTTCCCAGTACGAAAGGATAGGAAAAGTGAGGCCAATACTTCAAGCAAGCCTTCGCCTTAAGTGATGAAGCCAACTGAATCACAAAAAGCTATCACACCACACTACATCCAAGAAAAGGATTAGCTAGCGTGGCAGAGCTCGGAAAATGCAAAAGGCTTAAGTCCTTTAACTCAGAGGTTCAAATCCTCTCCCTAGCTTAACCTAAACCAACATATAAACATGACAAACTACCCCATCCTAATTAACTTTATCATAGCCCTCTCCTATGCCCTACCCATCTTAATCGCAGTAGCCTTCCTAACACTGGTAGAACGCAAAATCCTAAGCTACATACAAGGCCGAAAAGGCCCAAATGTCGTAGGCCCTTTCGGACTTCTGCAGCCCCTAGCAGACGGAGTAAAATTATTCATCAAAGAGCCTATTCGACCCTCAACCTCCTCCCCAATTATATTCCTCATAACCCCGATATTAGCCCTCCTACTGGCAATCTCCGTTTGAACCCCACTTCCTCTCCCATTCTCCCTAGCAGACCTAAACCTAGGCCTACTATTTCTATTAGCCATATCAAGCCTAGCAGTATATTCCATCCTGTGATCAGGGTGAGCTTCCAACTCAAAATATGCCCTAATCGGGGCACTACGAGCAGTAGCCCAGACAATCTCCTACGAAGTGACCCTAGCAATTATCCTGCTATCTGTGATTCTATTAAGCGGAAACTACACCCTTGGCACCCTTGCAGTCACCCAAGAGCCCCTTTACCTAATCTTTTCATGCTGACCTCTTGCTATAATATGATATGTATCCACACTTGCCGAAACTAACCGTGCTCCCTTTGACCTGACAGAGGGGGAGTCAGAGCTAGTTTCCGGATTCAACGTAGAATACGCAGCAGGCCCCTTCGCCCTTTTCTTCCTAGCTGAATATGCTAATATCATACTTATGAACACACTGACCGCCATCCTGTTCTTCAACCCAAGCTTCCTAAACCCACCTCAAGAGTTATTCCCCATTGTATTAGCTACAAAAGCGTTACTTCTATCAGCAGGATTCCTATGAGTCCGTGCCTCCTACCCCCGATTTCGATACGACCAGCTAATGCATCTATTATGAAAAAACTTCCTACCACTCACACTAGCCCTATGCCTGTGACACACTAGCATACCAATTTGCTACGCAGGCCTACCACCCTATTTAAGGGCCCTGGAAATGTGCCTGAACACTAAGGGTCACTATGATAAAGTGAACATGGAGGTACACCAGTCCTCTCATTTCCTTAACCCTTAGAAAAGCAGGAATCGAACCTACACTAGAGGAATCAAAATCCTCCATACTTCCCTTATATTACTTTCTAGTAGGGTCAGCTAAACAAGCTATCGGGCCCATACCCCGAAAATGATGGTTCAACTCCTTCCCCTGCTAATTAACCCCCAAGCAAAACTAGTATTTATTTTCAGCCTACTACTGGGAACAACCATTACAATATCAAGCAACCACTGAATTATAGCCTGAACAGGCCTTGAAATCAACACACTTGCCATCCTGCCTCTGATCTCAAAATCTCACCACCCCCGAGCTATTGAAGCTGCCACTAAGTACTTCCTAGTACAAGCAGCCGCTTCCGCTCTAGTCCTATTCTCCAGTATGACTAACGCATGACACACTGGACAGTGGGACATTACTCAACTCACACACCCAGTCTCATGTTTAATCCTAACTTCAGCAATTGCAATAAAACTAGGACTGGTACCATTCCATTTCTGATTCCCAGAAGTACTTCAAGGCTCTCCTCTCACCACAGGACTCCTGCTATCTACCGCCATAAAACTTCCACCAATCACACTACTCTATATAACTTCACCCTCCCTAAACACTACCCTCCTGACTACCATAGCTATCCTTTCAACAGCTCTAGGAGGGTGAATGGGCCTCAACCAAACACAAATCCGAAAAATTCTAGCCTTCTCCTCCATCTCCCACCTAGGCTGAATAACAATCATTATTGTCTACAACCCAAAACTCACTTTACTCAACTTCTACCTATACAGCCTAATAACTGCAACAGTATTCCTCGCCCTAAACTCAATCAAAGTCCTAAAACTATCCACCCTAATAACTGCATGAACCAAAGTGCCCTCATTAAACGCAATACTGCTTCTAACCCTACTCTCACTTGCAGGACTCCCCCCACTAACAGGATTCCTACCCAAGTGACTCATTATTCAAGAGCTAACTAAGCAAGACATAGCTCCAGCAGCGACAATCCTCTCCCTCCTCTCCTTACTAGGACTGTTCTTCTATTTACGCCTAGCATACTGCACAACAATCACACTCCCCCCACACACCACAAATCACATGAAACTGTGGCACACTAATAAACCAACTAACATCCTAGTCGCTATCTTGGCTACTATGTCTATTATCCTTCTCCCCATCTCCCCCATGATCCTCACTATTATTTAAGAAACTTAGGATTACCTAAACCGAAGGCCTTCAAAGCCTTAAACAAGAGTGAAACTCTCTTAGTTTCTGCTAAAGTCCGCAGGATACTACCCTGCATCCCCTGAATGCAACTCAGATACTTTAATTAAGCTAGGACCTTACCCTAATTCCCTAGACAGATGGGCTTCGATCCCACGATACTATAGTTAACAGCTATATGCCCTAAACCAAACAGGCTTCTGCCTAAGGCCCCGGTACATAATTAATGCACATCAATGAGCTTGCAACTCACTATGAATTTCACTACAGAGCCGATAAGAAGAGGAATTAAACCTCTGTAAAAAGGACTACAGCCTAACGCTTATACACTCAGCCATCTTACCTATGACATTCATTACCCGATGACTATTCTCAACCAACCACAAAGATATCGGAACTCTGTACCTAATCTTCGGCGCATGAGCCGGAATAGTAGGTACCGCCCTAAGTCTTCTCATTCGAGCAGAACTGGGACAACCAGGAGCTCTTCTAGGAGACGATCAAGTATACAACGTAGTCGTTACAGCCCACGCCTTCGTAATAATTTTCTTCATAGTTATGCCAATTATGATTGGAGGATTTGGAAACTGACTAGTTCCCCTAATAATTGGAGCACCGGACATAGCATTCCCACGAATAAACAACATAAGCTTCTGACTACTACCTCCATCTTTCCTTCTTTTACTAGCATCCTCTACAGTAGAAGCAGGTGTAGGTACAGGCTGAACAGTGTATCCGCCGCTAGCTGGTAATTTAGCCCACGCCGGAGCCTCAGTAGACCTAGCAATCTTCTCCCTACACCTAGCCGGCATCTCCTCAATCCTAGGCGCAATCAACTTTATCACAACAGCAATCAACATAAAACCTCCTGCCCTCTCACAATACCAAACCCCTCTGTTTGTTTGATCCGTACTAATCACTGCAGTACTCCTACTTCTATCACTGCCAGTCCTAGCCGCAGGTATTACAATGCTTCTCACAGACCGTAACCTCAACACTACATTCTTCGACCCCGCGGGAGGAGGAGACCCAGTACTATACCAACACCTCTTCTGATTCTTCGGACACCCAGAAGTGTATATCCTAATCCTGCCAGGATTTGGAATCATCTCACACGTCGTAACCTACTACGCAGGAAAAAAAGAACCATTCGGCTACATAGGAATAGTATGAGCCATGCTATCTATTGGCTTCCTGGGCTTTATTGTCTGAGCCCACCACATGTTCACAGTAGGAATGGACGTCGATACTCGAGCATACTTCACATCTGCTACAATAATCATTGCCATCCCAACAGGCATTAAAGTATTCAGCTGATTAGCCACCCTCCACGGAGGAACAATCAAATGAGACCCACCAATGTTATGAGCCCTAGGATTCATCTTCCTATTCACCATTGGAGGACTAACAGGAATCGTACTAGCAAACTCTTCACTAGATATCGCTCTACACGACACTTACTACGTAGTAGCTCACTTCCACTATGTCCTGTCAATAGGAGCAGTATTCGCAATTCTAGCTGGCTTCACACACTGATTCCCCCTGTTCACCGGATACACCCTTCACTCAACATGAGCTAAAACACACTTCGGAGTAATATTCGTAGGCGTAAACTTAACCTTCTTCCCCCAACATTTCTTAGGCCTAGCTGGAATGCCACGACGATACTCAGACTACCCAGACGCCTACACACTATGAAATACCATCTCCTCAGTAGGATCCCTTATCTCCCTAACAGCCGTAATCATACTAGTATTCATCATCTGAGAAGCCTTCGCATCCAAACGCAAAGCCACACAACCAGAACTAACAAGCACTAACGTTGAATGAATCCACGGCTGCCCGCCTCCATTCCACACCTTCGAAGAACCTGCCTTCGTCCAAGTTCAAGAAAGGAAGGAGTCGAACCCCCATATGTTGGTTTCAAGCCAACCGCATAAACCACTTATGCTTCTTTCTCATAGAGGTGTTAGTAAAACAATTACATAGCCTTGTCAAGACTAAATTGCAGGTGAAAGCCCAGCACACCTCCACTACAATGGCCAACCACTCACAACTTAACTTCCAAGACGCTGCTTCACCTATCATAGAAGAACTAATAGGGTTCCACGACCATGCTCTAATAGTTGCCCTAGCAATCTGTAGTCTAGTCCTCTATCTACTTACTCTCATGCTTACAGAAAAACTATCATCAAGCACAATCAATGCACAAGAAATTGAACTTGTATGAACAATCCTTCCAGCCATAGTACTAGTCATACTTGCTTTACCCTCACTACGAATCCTTTACATAATAGACGAAATCAACGAGCCCGATCTAACCCTAAAAGCCATCGGTCACCAATGATACTGAACCTACGAATACACTGACTTCAAAGATTTTACATTCGACTCCTACATAACTCCTACAGCAGACCTACCCCTAGGTCACTTCCGCCTACTAGAAGTAGACCATCGTGTTATTGTCCCTATAAGCTCAACAGTTCGAGTTATCGTCACCGCAGATGATGTACTCCACTCATGAGCCGTCCCTAGCCTAGGCGTAAAAACCGATGCAATCCCAGGACGCCTTAACCAAACTTCCTTCCTTGCCTCCCGACCCGGAGTATTCTACGGACAGTGCTCAGAAATCTGCGGAGCTAACCACAGCTTTATACCAATCGTAGTAGAATCTACTCCCCTCGCCAACTTCGAAAACTGATCTTCTCTAATATCATCCTAATCATTAAGAAGCTATGAACCAGCATTAGCCTTTTAAGCTAAAGAAAGAGGGCTTTCCCCCCTCCTTAATGACATGCCCCAACTAAATCCTAACCCCTGACTTTTTATTATAATCATTTCATGACTAACTTTCTCCCTGATTATTCAACCCAAACTCCTATCATTTGTGTCAACAAACCCCCCATCTCCTAAATCCACTGTAACCCCAAGCACCACCCCCTGAACCTGACCATGAACCTAAGCTTCTTTGACCAATTCTCAAGCCCATCACTCCTAGGAATTCCATTAATTCTCATCTCAATAGTATTCCCAGCCCTTCTCCTTCCCTCCCTAGACAACCGATGAATCACCAACCGCCTATCAACCCTACAACTCTGATTCATTAACCTAGTCACAAAACAACTAATAATGCCCCTAAATAAAAAAGGACATAAATGGGCCCTAATCTTAACATCCCTCATAATTTTCCTTTTACTAATCAACCTCCTAGGGTTACTACCATACACATTCACCCCAACCACCCAACTATCCATAAACCTAGCCTTAGCATTCCCCCTATGACTTGCCACCCTCCTGACAGGCCTACGAAACCAACCATCTGCCTCCTTAGGCCACCTCCTTCCAGAAGGTACTCCAACTCCACTAATCCCAGCCCTAATCCTAATCGAAACAACAAGTCTACTCATTCGCCCACTAGCCCTGGGAGTGCGATTAACAGCCAACCTGACAGCAGGTCACCTACTCATTCAACTCATCTCCACAGCCACAACAGCCCTATTCTCAACAATACCAGTAGTCTCTCTACTAACCCTACTAGTTCTATTCTTACTAACAATCCTAGAAGTAGCAGTAGCAATAATTCAAGCCTACGTCTTTGTACTTCTATTAAGTCTCTACCTACAAGAAAACATCTAATACCACAATGGCTCACCAAGCACACTCTTACCACATAGTAGACCCAAGCCCATGACCTATTCTCGGAGCAGCCGCCGCCCTCCTAATCACCTCAGGACTAATAATATGATTCCACCACAACTCTCCCTGACTTCTCATCCTCGGCCTTATTACTACCGCCCTAGTTATATTCCAATGATGACGCGACATCGTACGAGAAAGCACATTCCAAGGCCACCATACCCCAACCGTACAAAAGGGACTGCGATACGGAATAGCCCTGTTCATCACATCAGAAGCCTTCTTCTTCCTAGGATTCTTCTGAGCTTTCTTCCACTCAAGCCTAGCCCCTACCCCAGAATTAGGCGGACAATGACCGCCAGTCGGGATCAAACCTTTAAACCCCATAGATGTACCACTCTTAAACACCGCCATCCTCCTAGCTTCCGGAGTCACCGTAACATGAGCCCACCATAGCATCACAGAGGCCAAACGAAAACAAGCAATCCAAGCCCTATCCCTAACAGTCCTTCTAGGATTCTACTTCACCGCCCTCCAAGCCATGGAGTACTATGAAGCCCCCTTCTCTATCGCCGACGGGGTCTACGGCTCAACCTTTTTCGTCGCCACTGGATTCCACGGCTTACATGTAATTATTGGCTCTACCTTCCTCTTTGTATGCCTTCTACGCCTAATCAAATACCACTTTACATCTAACCACCACTTTGGGTTTGAAGCAGCAGCCTGATATTGACACTTCGTAGACGTCGTATGATTATTCCTCTATATCTCTATCTACTGATGAGGATCTTACTCTTCTAGTATATTAATTACAATCGACTTCCAATCCTTAAAATCTGGTTTAAATCCAGAGAAGAGTAATAAACATAATTCTATTCATATTAACCCTCTCATTCACCCTAAGCATACTCCTAACAGCACTAAACTTTTGACTAGCCCAAATAAACCCCGACTCAGAAAAACTATCCCCATACGAATGCGGATTTGACCCTCTAGGATCAGCCCGACTGCCCTTCTCAATTCGTTTCTTCCTTGTTGCCATCTTATTCCTCCTATTCGACCTAGAAATCGCCCTATTACTACCTCTACCATGAGCCATCCAACTAGAATCCCCCATCACTACCCTAGCCTGAGCCTCCCTACTTATTCTCCTCCTCACACTAGGACTAATCTATGAATGAATCCAAGGAGGACTAGAATGAGCAGAGTAACAGAAAGTTAGTCTAACTAAGACGGTTGATTTCGACTCAACAAATTATAGCTCATACCCTATAACTTTCTTTATGTCCTATCTTCACTTAAGCTTCTACTCAGCCTTCACACTAAGCAGCCTAGGCCTGGCCTTCCACCGAACACACCTAATCTCAGCCCTTCTATGCTTGGAAAGCATAATACTATCTATATACGTCGCCCTAGCTATATGACCTATTCAAATACAATCACCATCATCCACTATCCTCCCCATTCTCATATTAACTTTTTCTGCCTGCGAAGCAGGCGCGGGGCTGGCTTTACTGGTAGCTTCTACTCGAACTCACGGTTCCGACCTACTCCACAACTTCAACCTCCTACGATGCTAAAAATCATTGTCCCAACTGCTATACTATTACCCCTAACCTTCCTCTCTCCATGCAAGCACCTTTGAACTAACACTACCCTTTATAGCCTGCTAATCGCCTCAGTCAGCCTTCAATGACTTGTACCTACATACTACCCAAGCAAAAGCCTGACCCCCTGAACCTCCATCGATCAAATCTCCTCCCCCCTACTAGTCCTTTCCTGCTGGCTCCTCCCTCTCATAATTATGGCAAGCCAAAACCATCTAGAACCAGAACCTGCCATCCGCAAACGAATCTTTGCCACAACAATCATCCTAGCCCAACTATCCATCCTGTTAGCCTTCTCAGCTTCAGAGCTGATACTATTCTACATTGCATTTGAAGCCACCCTAATCCCCACTCTCATCCTTATCACCCGATGAGGCAGCCAACCAGAACGCTTAAATGCTGGTATCTACCTCCTATTTTACACTCTTGCCAGCTCACTACCACTATTAATTGCCATCCTCCACCTACAAAACCAAATTGGCACATTATACCTCCCAATACTTAAACTCTCACACCCCCCACTAAACACCTCTTGATCAGGACTAATCGCAGGCCTAGCTCTACTACTAGCCTTCATGGTCAAAGCCCCACTATACGGCTTACACCTATGACTACCCAAAGCCCACGTAGAAGCCCCCATCGCCGGCTCCATACTACTAGCTGCCCTACTACTGAAACTAGGTGGATACGGAATCATACGAATCACTATCCTAGTAAACCCAACACTAAACAACCTCCACTACCCCTTTATTACCCTCGCCTTATGAGGGGCATTAATGACCAGCGCCATTTGCCTACGACAGATCGACCTAAAGTCATTAATCGCCTACTCATCTGTCAGCCACATAGGCCTAGTAGTAGCCGCAACCATAATTCAAACTCAATGAGCATTCTCAGGAGCAATAATTCTAATAATCTCACACGGCCTAACATCATCAATACTATTCTGCCTAGCCAACACCAACTACGAACGCACTCACAGCCGAATCCTTCTACTCACACGAGGACTCCAACCTATGCTTCCCCTAATAGCCATCTGATGACTTCTAGCCAACCTCACAAACATAGCTCTCCCCCCAACAACAAACCTCATGGCAGAACTAACCATCGTAGTCGCACTCTTCAACTGATCTGCCTTCACACTCATCCTGACCGGCACTGCGATCTTACTTACCGCCTCATACACACTTTACATACTTATAATAACACAACGAGGCCCACTCCCATCCCATATTACATCAATTCAAAATTCCTCCACACGAGAACACCTCCTCATAGCCCTCCATACAATCCCAATATTCCTGCTTATCCTCAAGCCCGAACTAATCTCAGGCATCCCTATATGCAAGTATAGTTTCAACCAAAACATTAGACTGTGATTCTAAAAATAGAAGTTAAAACCTTCTTACTCGCCGAGGGGAGGTTAAACCAACGAGAACTGCTAATTCTTGCATCTGAGCATAAAACCTCAGTCCCCTTACTTTCAAAGGATAACAGCAATCCAATGGTCTTAGGAGCCACTCATCTTGGTGCAAATCCAAGTGAAAGTAATGGATATGCCCCTAATCCTAAACACATTCATACTTCTAACCCTAACAACCCTTATCACCCCCATTGTATTCCCACTCCTATCGGACAGCCTAAAAAACACTCCTACAATCATTACGAACACGGTTAAAACCTCTTTCCTGATCAGCCTAATTCCCATAACAATTTACATCTACTCAGGAACAGAGAGCCTAGTTTCCCTCTGAGAATGAAAATTTATCATAAACTTCAAAATCCCAATCAGCCTAAAAATAGACTTCTACTCACTTACCTTCTTTCCAATCGCACTGTTCGTATCATGATCCATCCTACAATTTGCAACCTGATACATAGCTTCAGACCCTTTTATCACAAAATTCTTCACCTACCTCCTATTCTTCCTAATCGCCATGCTAATCCTAATCATTGCCAATAACCTATTCGTCCTGTTCATCGGCTGAGAAGGGGTAGGAATTATATCATTCCTACTAATTAGCTGATGACACGGACGGGCGGAGGCTAACACTGCAGCTCTCCAAGCCGTACTTTACAATCGAGTTGGAGATGTAGGCCTAATCCTATGCATAGCATGACTAGCATCCACTATAAACACTTGAGAGATCCACCAACTCTCCTCCACATCCCAAACACCTACCCTCCCCCTCTTAGGCCTCATTCTAGCTGCAACAGGCAAATCCGCCCAATTTGGCCTGCATCCGTGACTACCAGCTGCCATAGAAGGACCGACCCCCGTATCTGCCCTACTACACTCCAGCACAATGGTCGTAGCCGGAATTTTTTTACTCATCCGAACTAACCCTCTATTCAACAACAACCAAACTGCCTTAACCCTATGCTTATGCCTAGGAGCCCTAACCACACTATTTGCAGCCACATGTGCTCTCACCCAAAATGACATCAAAAAAATTATCGCATTCTCCACTTCAAGCCAATTAGGACTAATAATAGTTACAATCGGACTAAACCTCCCCGAACTAGCCTTCCTTCATATCTCAACCCATGCATTTTTCAAGGCCATACTCTTCCTATGCTCAGGCTCTATCATCCACAGCTTAAACGGTGAACAAGATATCCGAAAAATAGGCGGGCTCCAAAAAATACTACCTACAACTACTTCATGCTTAACCATCGGAAACCTAGCCCTAATAGGAACACCATTCCTAGCAGGATTCTACTCAAAAGACCAAATCATTGAAAGCTTAAGCACATCATATCTAAACGCCTGAGCTCTCCTACTAACCCTCCTAGCTACATCATTCACCGCAGTATACACAATCCGCATAACCGTACTAGTACAGAGCGGCTTCGTCCGAATTCCGCCCCTAACCCCAATCAATGAAAACAACCCCGCAGTGACCTCACCCATCACTCGCCTCGCACTAGGCAGCATTACTGCAGGATTCCTCATTACCTCATACATCATCCCTACAAAAACTCCATCAATAACTATGCCCTTATCTATTAAAATAACAGCCCTCACAGTAACAGCCCTAGGAATTGCTATAGCCCTAGAAATCTCAAAAACAACTCAAATACACATCCTAACAAAGCAAACCCCTCTCTCAAATTTCTCTACCTCCCTAGGATACTTCAACCCCCTAACCCACCGCCTCACCACAACTAACCTACTAAGCGGAGGACAAAAAATCGCTTCCCACCTGATAGACCTATCCTGATACAAAATACTAGGCCCAGAAGGACTGGCCAACCTACAACTGACAGCATCCAAAACCTTCACTACCCTTCACTCCGGCCTAATCAAGGCCTACCTAGGATCATTTGCTCTATCTATTCTCATCATTCTCATATCCACATACAGAACCACCTAATGGCCCTCAATCTTCGTAAAAACCACCAAATCCTAAAAATCATCAATGACGCCCTAATTGACCTTCCTACACCATCCAACATCTCAACATGATGAAACTTCGGGTCACTACTAGGCATCTGCCTAATCTCCCAAATTATCACAGGCCTACTGCTAGCCATACACTATACAGCAGACACCAACCTAGCATTCTCCTCCGTTGCCCACATATGCCGAGACGTCCAATTTGGCTGATTAATCCGCAACCTCCACGCAAACGGAGCCTCACTCTTCTTCATCTGCATCTACCTGCACATCGGCCGAGGACTTTACTACGGCTCATACCTCAACAAAGAGACCTGAAACGTCGGAGTAATCCTCCTCCTAACCCTCATGGCAACCGCCTTTGTAGGGTACGTCCTACCATGAGGCCAAATATCATTCTGAGGAGCCACGGTCATTACAAACCTATTCTCAGCTATCCCCTACATCGGACAAACACTAGTAGAATGAGCCTGAGGGGGATTCTCAGTAGATAACCCCACACTAACTCGATTCTTCGCCCTTCACTTCCTACTTCCATTCGTCATCGTAGGATTCACATTAGTCCACCTCACATTCCTACACGAGACAGGATCAAACAACCCACTAGGAATCCCTTCAGACTGCGACAAAATTCCCTTCCACCCATACTACACCGTAAAAGATATTCTAGGATTCGTACTCATACTCATCCTACTTGTTTCCTTAGCCCTATTCTCCCCTAACCTCCTAGGAGATCCCGAAAATTTCACACCGGCCAACCCCCTAGTGACACCTCCTCACATCAAACCCGAATGATACTTCCTATTCGCCTACGCGATCCTACGATCCATCCCAAATAAACTAGGAGGAGTACTAGCCCTAGCCGCTTCAATCCTCGTACTATTTCTAACCCCACTTCTCCATACATCAAAACTACGATCAATAACCTTCCGCCCACTCTCTCAAATCCTGTTCTGAACCCTAGTTGCCAACGTCCTAATCCTCACCTGAGTAGGCAGCCAACCAGTAGAACACCCATTCATTATCATCGGCCAACTAGCCTCACTCTCATACTTCACAATTATCCTAGTACTATTCCCCCTCGCAGGCATCCTAGAAAATAAACTACTCAAACTCTAACTAATTCTCAACAAACTCTAATAGTTTATAAAAACATTGGTCTTGTAAGCCAAAGATTGAAGATTACACCCCTTCTTAGAGTTCAACCCAACCACTTCAGGAAAAAAGGACTTAAACCTTTATCACCAACTCCCAAAGCTGGCATTTTCAACTAAACTATTTCCTGATCCTTCCCATTTCCCTACACAGCCCGAATAGCCCCCCGAGACAACCCCCGCACAAGCTCTAACACCACAAACAGGGTCAATAATAATCCTCACCCTCCAATTAAAAGCAGCCCAACTCCATCTGAATAGAGCAAAGCTGCCCCACTAAAGTCAGATCGAACTGACAACAAACCTCCATTATTCACCGTTCCCACACCCACTAACAACTCCACTACACCCCCCACAACAAGCCCCACCATAACAACCAAGCCTATTCCAAACCCATAACCAACAACCCCTAGACTACCTCAGGCTTCAGGATAAGGGTCCGCCGCCAGCGAAACTGAATAAACAAACACCACCAACATCCCCCCTAAATATACTATAACAAGCACCAAAGACACAAAAGAAACCCCTAAACTTACCAATCAGCCACATCCCGCAACAGCCGCTACAACCAGTCCTAACACCCCATAATAAGGAGAAGGATTAGATGCAACCGCCAACCCCCCTAAAGCAAAACACAGACCCAAAAATAATACAAATTCTAGCATAAATTCCCACTCGGCTTTTCTCCGAGACCTACGGCCTGAAAAGCCGTCGTTATAAAGCTTTAACTATAAGAACGCCTGGCTCTGTCTATTCATTACCCCCCCCCTTCCCCCCCCGGCATGATTTTCTTCATGTTTTCCAGGGTATGTATAATATGCATTACACTCTCTGCCACATCAAACAGTCAATGAAATGTAGGATACTCCACATCATACGCTATGGCACTCCACAAAAAGCCCAAACATTATCTCCAAAACAGATGTTATACGGACAACCACATCACCAGATACATCCTTGTTTCAGGTACCATACAACCCAAGTTATCCTACCAAGGGCCGAGCCGCAAGCGTCACCCACAGACCCAGGAACTTACCACTATACCCTACCCCCACTCTCGTAAACGAGGAATATACTAGTACACCTTTGAATTCTCATAGTCTACCGGGTTCGCCCACCTCCTAGGTAACACCCTAGACCAACAGCTTTCAAGCACTCCCAAGCCAGAGGACCAGGTTATCTATTGATCGCGCTTCTCACGAGAACCGAGCTACTCAACGTTATAGGTGATTTAGGTTATTGGCTTCAGGCGCATACTTTCCCCCTAACCGCCGAGCTCAACTTGCTCTTTTGCGCTATTGGTTGTAACTTCAGGACCATGAACTCCCCCAAACCTCCTTACTTGCTCTTCACAGATACAAGTGGTCGGTTGGATTCTCCTCCCTAATCTCACCGGGTTGTAGGCATACCGACCTTCTACACTTGGTTTTTTCTAATATCCTTTCAATAAGCCCTTCAAGTGCGTAGCAGGTGTTATCTTCCTCTTGACATGTCCATCACATGACCGCCGAACATATGAATCCCCTAACACTTGGAATGTCATGGTTTGATGGATAAGGTCGTCGCAAACTTGACACTGATGCACTTTGACCCCATTCATGGAGGGCGCGCTAATCACCTATAGGCAAGCAGATAGTGTAATGGTTGCCGGACATATTTATTATTTTTTCACTTTCTAGGAACTTGCATTTAAAACCCATTTTTTAAACGTTTATTTTTTATCTTGAAATTTTTATCATTTTTAACCAAAAAATTAAACCACATTCTCCTAGATTTTTCCCAACACTCACCATTCATCCACTTCAAACTAACCTTCCTCTTCATTTCCTAGTATCACAAATCAAACAATCAACCATTGTCATTCCATTAAACAACTCAAAACAACTACAGAAATATCCCTAAATCAACCACCATCCACTAAACGCCCGGCCCGCGCAGCTAAATTTACCCCATACTCCCCTACCTTCTTCCACTTTCTAAAAATCAAACAAAAACACAAACTACAATCACAAACTATTAACCCATAAAATACCACAAATTAAC